CAATTCAGATCGGTAATAGATACCGGGGCTTTGCAATATTTGATTGATCACAATTCTGTATAGTCCATTTACTATAAAAGTTCCCAGGGAATTCATTAAAGGAATGTTTCCAATAAAAATTGTTTGTTCTTGCATATCTTTACTGGGTTTCCAAATGAATCCCGCGGATACATATAATTCAGAAGAATATGTTAGTGATTCATATACAGCATCTCTTTCTTTTATCAACGGCTCCACTAATTGATATGTTTCCACAAAGATTTGAAATTCAATTTCTTGATCTGTATCTTCAATTTTTGGAAACTTATAAAGTTCTTCTGTTAAGCCCTGATCAATGAACCTGCAAAATCCTTCAAATTGGATCTGATTCAACCCAGGTATTGTAGACATTCCCCCATTTTCATCCCCGAGCATTTTGAATTTCCCATTTATCAAAAAAATCCCATTCTTTTCTCATTCTTCATCGAATCATATGAATCGATCTAGCAATGATAGAATTGAATTTCTATTCTGTTTACTGAATCGCATGAAATTGAACCCAACACCATATATGTATCGAATGTCTGAAAAATGAAATGCATATGAGCAAAAGAAGTAAAGATTTGACTTAAATTGGAATTTATATTTATAACAAACAGATACAAATGGAAAGGAGTTGATAAATGCCACTTAGATTTTTATTTTAGACTTATGAAATTTTGTATAAAATACCAAAAACAAGAATTTCATTTTTACCATTATTATGATATTACGTATTCCAATTTGATTTTGATTAGATACCAGAAAAATCAAACGGATTCATGATTTGTCCTATTTATTTTCATTGAGATAAAGATAGAATAATCAGAAAAGAATATAGAGTTTGTTTTTCTAACACTTCATTTTTTCATGGATTCCTTTGTTCAAAAAAGAATTAGCATAGCATAGAATAGAGAGATTTTGACCTAGTTTTTTGTATTTTTGTAGTAGAATCTTTTGAATATGCTTGAAGTTCGTAAGAAAAGAGGACGGCTTGTCTTTACTAAGCATGTGCAGATATAGCTATGCTGTCTATATATAGGATATGTCTTTATTCCGCTTATTTACATTCTATTATATAGAAGCCTTATTTTATTTATATAGAAGCCTTATTTTATTGGGGATGCGCTATCAAAAATTCTATTTTTAGTTTCTGTTCAATCTATTCAATGAAAAAATGAAAGACGAGAATTTCTTGATAAATTCCCTATGATAAAAAAATTCTATCCAGAGAAAATCCCCAGTAAAAAACTATACTCTGTCTGTGTGACAATTTCTGTTTTGGGGTTTACATATACTCAAAATTCCTGTTATAATCAGCATTGGTATTCAAAAAAAATCAATGCTGATTTTATTGGGTATGTATCCCTTTTTCTTTGCTTATGGCAGTAAAGAAAAACAGGTGGAGAGTGGGGCCAAAAATCACTCATCAATTTACAATCAAATTCAAATCATTATAGTTAATGGTTCTAATTTGTCCTGAATTTCAACTTTTGTAACTGAAAATTTACATTTGCTTTTTTTTTTTTTCAATAGAAAAAAAAAGAGGCAATATTTTCGTCTTTTTTGTATGTATCATTTTGGCGGCATGGCCGAGCGGTAAGGCGGGGGACTGCAAATCTCTTTACCCCAGTTCAAATCCGGGTGTCGCCTGATCAACAAAAAACTCGAAATCAATAGAAATCAACCGTTCTGTTTTTTTGATATAACTCGCCCTATTTTCTCAGTTAAAGCAAGTGTAAGAAAAGGACTCTTGATTTTTTTATTCTAAACCTTCCGGAGTTCCTCTTTCTAAAGTACTGGAAAGCCTTCCCTTACGTTTAGGATTCAAGAAAAAAATGAGTTAGTAGAAGGGAATTCGTAAATCTTGATATGATAGTTCCTACACGACTAATGTAGTGTCTACTGGTTAACTCTTTAATTAGATTGGGGGGTCTTTCTTTGTGTAAGCGCGAGGCGATACTTTGTGTATGGGCTCATGAGAGTAGAGTTTCTGAGTTTAATTTTAATAAATCAATATTAGATTGGATTGGATGGATAATTGCCGTTTATTTGACTTAATGAAGGGCAACAAACGAAAGAAAATAAGTCTTCTTTTTTTATATTTTATTGTTACATGTTAACAACATTCTTTTGATACTCCCCCCAAAATGCTACTGTATCTTTTTTTGCTTGTGCTTAGTCTTTCCCGATTGAACTAGAAATCTTTTAAAAAAACTTGTTCTAAGTGAATTTATTGCAGTCTTCATCAACGGTTTTGTGTCCGAATCCTTTTTTTTTTTACTCTGTGCCAGTAATTTCATTATTATATTATTAGTTAACAATAATGGAAAAATTCCTTCATATTTTATTCGTTTCATATTTATAGAGATAGGGGACATAATTCACATGGATATAGTAAGTCTTGCTTGGGCTGCTTTAATGGTAGTCTTTACATTTTCCCTTTCGCTCGTAGTATGGGGAAGAAGTGGACTCTAAACGTATTACTCGTTTTATAATCAGATTGAGGAATCAAACTGTATCAATTTTTTTTTTAATGGTTTTGCAAAGCCTTTTATTTGAAATTCACTATATCTATTAAATTATTTAATTAATTTGAATTAGTCTTCATCTATTAAATTATTTAATTAATTTGAATTAGTCTTCATTTTTAAATTTAGAAATTTTTTGGTTGTAATGTAGTAAGGTATTCTATGACTCATTTTGTTTTATTTAACCCATTTCATACAATGTATCAAAGGTTAAAAAATTGGTAAGGTATAACTCCTTTCGAAACAAAATACGAAGAAGTTACTACAGAACTCTTTTGATCATCTGTTAACTCTTCAATCAATTACTTCTTGTAATTTTTAATGTAAAAAAGAGATTCTTTGATTTTCTTTTTTTATTATTATTTTTATTATATATATATTCCATTTTGATTTCCTCCATGGATTTGATTCTTTTTTTGATGGATAGCGAGATTCATAGAGAAACTAATAAGAAATCCGGGAATTCAAAAATGGTAAGGCTTTGTCTTGCCATTTTTTCAGATTGAAATCAAGACAACTAAAATCAGACAAAGAAAGAAAATTGAGATAGGACGGCGATCGCATATATTTAATTGATATCGACATCTATGAAGATAGATATTCAAAATTGATCTATATTAAGTTTGGATCTTTATACATTACAACTTTATACATTCCTAACATTCCTAGAATTAGAATAGTCTAGAACTAGAATTAGAATAGTATAGTATGATAGAAAGAAATATCTGAATCTTTCTACCATACTATACTAATGATAAGAGGTACTAATGATAAGAAGTCAAGTTTTATTCAAATTAATTGCCTTGGCTGACTGTTTTTACATATATTATAAGTAAAAAAGCAGTAGGAACTAGAATCAACAGCGCAGTAGCAATAAATGCTAGAATATTTACTTCCATAATTTCCCCTTTTTTTTTTACTTCGTAATAACTCGGGATTTAATCCCATGGAGATGAAAATCACTTGTAAATTCAATTAAATTCAATGCGATGAATTACATTTCAATGATATCGAATCGGATCAATATCATGAATAACAATATCTAAACTATCAAATCAATTCACCGTCGAGAATTGAATAGTATAACATAGGAAGATCTTTTATCCACACCAAATCAAAAATTTGTGATTCCTGGTCCAAACAAAAGAATTTGTTTCCTTTATTGATATTGTTATTCTTTTCCGCTCTTTTTTTTTCTATAACCAATTGCCCCCTTTCCTTGTACAACCCTCTAATGAAGTATCATCTGACTACTTTTCCGCTTCCAATGTTTAGAAAAAAAACCAAGCAAAAAAGAGAAAAAAATTCCATTTATACGTCTATGTACTCCCGATAAAAATACCAAACATATGACACTCTATTTGATTTTTATTAATGGACGGACCAGGGCAATCGAAAAAAAGGGCCCCGGTACAGTATCTTTTTGAACCCTGAATATGCTGAGTACTACCAATAAATAATGTTTGAAATTCACATAACATTCTCTGTCATCCATGGGTACGAGTTGAGGTACTAGAAATTCCCATATTTTTTGTTTTGATCAGAAATGTTAAAAAAAGATTGTTGGGAATTCAATTCGGTCATTTGTATCCCCTTTCACAGAAAAGGGAGGGACGCTTTGATTTATTTATTTTTATCCGCCGGGGTCGGGATTGACGGGGCTCGAACCCGCAGCTTCCGCCTTGACAGGGCGGTGCTCTGACCAGTTGAACTACAATCCCAGGTAAATAAAAAAGTGTGCAGCATACACATATTCATTATATTCTTAATAGATAATTAAAGCCCTTTTTTTTTTTATTTTTTATTTAGAATGGATTACTAGTTACTAGGAATCCTTTTTTTTTTTCATTATTGTCAAATTAATAAAATCGATCGATAATCCATTTTTCAATGAACAATGAAATAGTCTTTTTTCTTTACTCTTTTCATTAAACTTTATACACTTAATCATCCTAATATACATCTAGATCATTAGCAAGGGCAGAGTTTATGGGAACAAATAAAAATAAATAAAGCAAATAAAAGGGCGGTAGGGATAGGGATGGATATATCATAAAATTAGACTTTTTTCCTTTTATTGGGCCGAGCTGGATTTGAACCAGCGTAGACATATTGCCAACGAATTTACAGTCCGTCCCCATTAACCGCTCGGGCATCGACCCAGAAAGAAAGAATTCTAAGGTTATTGATAATCCATGATGAACTTTCTTTCGTAGTACCCTACCCCCAGGGGAATTCGAATCCCCGCTGCCTCCTTGAAAGAGAGATGTCCTAAACCACTAGACGATGGGGGCATACTTGATTGGCTGCCATTATACTATCCTCATAGTATAGTATGAGGAGTTTTTAAAAAATTGTCAATGGAATGATATGACTAGATATGAAAGCTTTTTCCATCTTTTATGATTCCATTTTTTATTCGTGATTTATACTCATGAATCATTCATTTTC